CAATTATTTATTTCAGGTACCTCTTAAATAAAAAAAAAAAGAGAGAAAATGTGGGGAGAAATGACAAGAAGATATTGGAACATGAATTTTGAAGAGATGATGAAAGCAGGAGTTCATTTTGGCCATGGTACTAGGAAATGGAATCCTAGAATGGCACCTTACATCTCTTCAAAGCGTAAAGGTATTCATATTACAAATCTTACTCGAACTGCTCGTTTTTTGTCAGAAGCCTGTGATTTAGTTTTTGATGCAGCAAGTATAGGAAAACACTTCTTAATAGTTGGTACCAAAAATAAAGCAGCCAATTCAGTAGCATCAGCTGCAATAAGGGCTCGGTGTCATTATGTTAATAAAAAATGGCTCGGTGGTATGTTAACGAATTGGTCCACTACAGAAATGAGACTTCATAGGTTCAGGAACTTGAGATCGGAACAAAATACGGGGAAACTCAACTGTCTCCCGAAAAGAGATGTAGCAATGTTGAAGAGGCAATTATCTCACTTGCAAACCTATCTGGGCGGGATCAAATATATGACGGGGTTACCCGATATTGTAATCATCGTTGATCAGCAAGAAGAATATACGGCTCTTCGAGAATGTCTCACTTTGGGGATTCCAACAATTTGTTTAATCGATACAAATTGTGACCCGGATCTCGCAAATATTCCGATTCCAGCGAACGATGACGCTATAGCTTCAATCCGATTGATTCTTAACAAATTAGTATCCGCAATTTGTGAGGGCGGTTCTAGCTATATAAGAAATTGTTGATTAATAATAGGATAAGTCAATGACTTTGGAAACTCCATAAATTGATTGAATCGGTTACTATCCCTGAGTCTCAAAAAAGAGATCAAAATCACTGGGGATATTATGTGATCACTTGGGATCCGAAATATACGATTGATTCAAAGTAGACGAGTTGAGAAAGAGATACGAGATGGCTGAATCAAAATAATTCCTTTTTAAGTTCTATTTATGTCAGAGGGCAATATGAATGTTTTACCCTGTTCCATCAACTCACTAAAAGTGTTATACGATATATCCGATGTGGAAGTAGGCCAACATTTTTATTGGCAAATAGGGGGTTTCCAAGTCCATGCCCAAGTACTTATCACTTCTTGGGTTGTAATTGCTATCTTATTAGGTTCAGCCACTATAGCTGTTCGGAATCCACAAACCATTCCAACCGACGGTCAGAATTTCTTCGAATATGTCCTGGAATTCATTCGAGACTTGAGCAAAACTCAGATTGGAGAAGAATATGGTCCTTGGGTTCCCTTTATTGGAACTATGTTCCTATTTATTTTTGTTTCTAACTGGTCAGGTGCCCTTTTACCCCGGAAAATCATACAGTTACCGCATGGAGAGTTAGCTGCACCCACGAATGATATAAATACTACTGTTGCTTTAGCTTTACCTACGTCAGTGGCATATTTCTATGCGGGTCTTACCAAAAAAGGATTGGGTTATTTCGGTAAATACATTCAACCAACTCCAATACTTTTACCAATTAACATCCTAGAAGATTTCACAAAACCCTTATCACTTAGTTTTCGACTTTTCGGGAATATATTAGCGGATGAATTAGTAGTTGTTGTTCTTGTTTCTTTAGTACCTTCGGTGGTTCCTATACCTGTCATGTTCCTTGGATTATTCACAAGCGGGATTCAGGCTCTTATTTTTGCAACTTTAGCCGCAGCTTATATAGGTGAATCCATGGAGGGTCATCATTGACTAGCTTCCGAAATGGTCTTAAAAAAAAGCTTATCCCAACTCATACCGGTATATACGATCTAGAATAGGAGCAAAAAAAAAATGTATGATATTAGAGAATTCAAAAAAAGTAAGGGGGGTTGAGCTGGGTATATGTAAGGGCTCTAAGCCAATCCCTGTATATGTTTCGAAGAATGATTCTAGAATCCGGTTCAATAGAAGATACGGATGGTTTACGTTATTAAAGAAACAATGTATATGTGATATTAGATATTCACTAGTTATATATGGGCTATCCATATATATTATTTCCCATCCCACTGAATTTAGACGGATTCCAATGCAAGCCCTTCCGTTTTATCTGTGACTGTGGATTGAATGAATAAACAAATGAAGTCAAGCATGCATATAGAAGAGAAAGAGCGAAGAATTGAAAGAATGGAATGGTTCGGAACAAAGAAATGGAAGAATTGGAACCATATAGATTTACAAAGACTCCACGGATAGGAACTAAAAACGAGATATCGAAGTAGCTCTGATGATTCAGTAATATTATTATTTCAATTCAGAGTTCTTAGTTCTTTTTTTTTTCGGATAGATCTTAAGTGATGGAATAATGAAGTAATAATTCATCGGTTGATTGTATCATTAACCATTTCTTTTTTTTGGTGCGAGGAACTTAATATGAATCCATTGATTTCTGCCGCTTCTGTTATTGCTGCTGGATTGGCTGTGGGACTTGCTTCTATTGGACCTGGAGTTGGTCAAGGTACTGCTGCGGGCC